CATTAATTATAGCTATAGCGGCGATAAGAAAAAAATTTGTTTTAATTACAAAACCGATAAAATGAAAAGGGAATTCTTTCATATCTTAAGAGGTACACCTTCGCTAAGTATACCTAACTCTAATTTCCCGAATTCTCTAGAAAATTTCAAAAATTCTCTACAATCAGAGGGGATTGCCGATTCTCTAGAAACAGAGGACTTTCCATTTTTTCTAGAATTAGAGGGGATTCCCGAATCGGAGTGCGTTCCAGGTTTTCTAGAAGCAGAGAATCCTGCCAAATATCTAGTATCACAGAAGTCTTTTGTTGCCGATTATCTAGAATCAGAGGCTCTTTTCGATATGGAGAAAAGCCCGAAGAGAAAATATTTGGATTGGAGAATTTTCCATTTTTGTCTTACAAACAAAGAAAAAATGGAATTCTGGATTAATATTGAAAAAAACAAAGAAAATACTGAAACGGAGAGTAAGGGGAATAAATATCAAATAATTGAGAAAGACGGTGACCGAGATCGTTTTTGTGACAAAGATATTTTGTATCCTATGCTTGTCAAAAGAGGTCAAGAATTTGTAAAAAGACACCCACCTGAGTTAGATTGGATGGGAATGAATGACGAAATAGTATACTGTCTCGTATCAAATTTGGAATTGGGGTTCTTTTTTTCAAAATTCGACAAACTTTACAACGCATATAAGAGAAGACCGTGGGTAATACCAACCCAATTACTTCTTTTCAATTATAAAGAAACTCGATTTCAGAACCCAGTGAATCTGCAATCAATTCTCAGAATACCAAAGAGAACCACCAGGAGAACAAGAAACACCAGTAGAAGACTAATCACCAGTAGAAGCGTAATCACCAGTAGACCAAAAATAAAAAACGCCAAGAGAAGAATAATCATCAGGAGACCACAAACCAGGAGCAGAATAATCATCAGTACACCACAAAGCACCAGGAGAAGGAGAACAAAAAACACCAGTAGAACAGGAAACACCAGTAGAACAGAAAACACCGGTTGGCGGAATTTTCTTTTGAGTCCACTCAAACGGCGAGCTCACCAGCCATTCAGAGCGACCATAGATGCTAAGGATGTAGACGAAAGCATTTCGTCGAATATCCAAACATATACTTACCTGCTAAAAGACAAGGCCTTCTTTCAAAAGGACAAAACAAAGAAAAATCTATGGATTAAATCCTTGATTCGACGAAGAGAATTTAATGTGGACATTTTTGCTTTTCGGAGTCAAAAGAAAAATGCTCGGCTTAAGGATAGGACTAGGGGAGATCTAAAATGGATCTCTAGAGGAAGATTGGTTGTTGAGATTCCGCATGTACCGAAAAAAAACAAGACGAAGCTTAATGGAAAATTTCTTATGTATCAAACCATAGCTATTTTATTGGTTCATAAGACCAAACAACAAATTAATCAAGGATGCGGAGAAAAAAGCTATATTAATAAAGAGAATTTTTTCAAATCTATTGAAAGACTTAAAAGTCTAATTGGATTTAGAAAGAAAAAAGATTTTCTTGTTCCTGAAAATCTTTTATCCACTAGAAGTCGTAGAGAGTTGAGAATTCTACTCTCTTTCAATTCAAAAAAAGAAAATGATATTCATATGAATACAGAACTTTTCAAAAGTAATAATAGAAAAAACTGCAGCCGCTTTGACATTATAGAAAAAAGTAAATATGACATTATAGAAAAAAGTAAATATTTTGATAGAGAGAAAAAGAAACTACTTCAATTCAAACTTTTTCTTTGGCCCAATTTTCGATTCGAAGATTTAGCTTGTATGAACCGCTTTTGGTTTAATACAAATAATTCCAGTCGGTTCAGTATGTTAAGGATACGTATCTATCCACAATTGAAAATGAAATAAAGGTACGTTTGTCATATATATATATTCTATAGCATATCTGATCTAATATAGGAAAACAAGGATATAGACACATTCCTTGTTTTCCATTCTATATTCTATTCTGATACCTGGAATTCGATTGCCTAGCAATTCTATCTAGAAAGGAAGCCATGGAATTTACTTTGAGATACAAAATTTTCTCTTTTGTAAGTGAAGAGATATACTATCCTTTTTTATTTCTAGCCAACTAAAAAAAAAGAAAAAAATAATTGTATTAATTAATAAGAAATTCTATTTGACAAAATTCGGAATTGCTAACGAATTGAAGATTTTTGTGTATAAAAAGAAAAATGAATTGACATTCTTATTTATTATTCTTATTCCATTTTTTGTTATTATTCCTGATCAATAAAACTATTTTTAAAATGGGCGGTAGGAGGAGGATTTCATTTTATGGTAAAAAATTCACCCATCTTTTTTATTTCAAAAGAGGAAAACCCCGGATCCGTTGAATTTCAAATAATAAGCTTTACTAATAGGATACGAGGACTTACTTCACATTTTCAATTGCACAGAAAAGACTATTTATCTCAAAGAGGTTTGCGGAAAATTCTAGAAAAACGACGACGGCTACTATCTTATTTGGCAAAGAAAAACCCACTAGGTTATAAAAACTTAATTAGGGAGTTGGATATTCGGGAGTCAAAAACGCGGTAATTTGAAATTTAATTATTTGATTTATTCGATCTTGAATTTTGATGAATTTCTTTTCGTCTTCAGCAATTCATAGAAGAATGAATCGAGGAAATCACTATGAATGTACCAGCTAAAAGAAAAGATTTTATGATAGTCAATATGGGTCCCCATCACCCATCAATGCACGGTGTTCTTCGACTCATCCTTACTCTAGACGGTGAAGATGTTATTGACTGTGAACCAATATTAGGTTATTTACACAGAGGAATGGAAAAAATTGCGGAAAACCGAACAATTATACAATATTTGCCTTATGTAACGCGTTGGGATTATTTAGCAACTATGTTCGCAGAAGCAATAACAGTAAATGGGCCAGAACAGATTGGAAATATTCAAGTACCTAAAAGAGCCAGCTATCTCAGAGTAATTATGTTAGAGTTGAGTCGTATAGCTTCTCATCTGTTATGGCTTGGTCCTTTTATGGCGGATATTGGTGCACAAACTCCTTTTTTCTATATTTTTAGAGAAAGAGAGTTAATATATGATTTATTTGAAGCAGCTACAGGTATGAGAATGATGCATAATTATTTTCGTATCGGAGGAGTAGCAGCAGATCTGCCTTATGGTTGGCTAGATAAATGTTTAGATTTTTGTGATTATTTTTTAACAAGAATTGCTGAATATCAAAAACTTATCACACGAAATCCCATTTTTTTAAAACGAGTTGAGGGAGTGGGTATTATTAGTGCAGAGGAAGCAATAAACTGGGGGTTGTCGGGACCAATGTTACGAGCTTCTAGAATACAATGGGATCTTCGTAAAATTGATCATTATGAATGTTATGATGAATTTGATTGGGAAGTCCAATGGCAAAAAGAAGGGGATTCATTATCTCGTTATTTGGTCCGAATTGGTGAAATGACTGAATCCATAAAAATTATTCAACAAGCTTTGGAAGGAATTCCAGGGGGGGGTCATGAAAATTTAGAAACCAGACGTTTGGATTTTTATAGAAAAAGTGATCCAGAATGGAACGATTTTGAATACCGATTCATTAGTAAAAAAGCTTCTCCTACTTTTGAATTGACCAAACAAGAACTTTATGTAAGAGTAGAAGCACCAAAAGGAGAATTGGGAATTTTCTTGATAGGGGATCAGACTGGGTTTCCTTGGAGATGGAAAATTCGTCCGCCGGGTTTTATCAATTTGCAAATTCTTCCTCAATTAGTTAAAAGAATGAAATTGGCTGATATTATGACAATATTAGGGAGCATAGATATCATTATGGGAGAAGTTGATCGTTGAAATGATAATTGATACAACAAAAGTACAAGCTATTAATTCCTTTTCCAAATGGGAATCCTTAAAGGAGGCTTTTGAAATTGTGTGGGTACTTGGTCCGATTTTGACTCTTGTATTGGCAATAACGATAGGCTTACTAGTAATTGTGTGGTTAGAAAGAGAAATATCTGCAGGGATACAACAACGAATTGGGCCTGAATACGCTGGACCATTAGGAGTTCTTCAAGCCCTAGCGGATGGAACCAAACTACTTTTCAAAGAAAATCTTTTTCCATCTAGAGGGGATACTCGTTTGTTCAGTATCGGACCGGCCATAGCAGTCATATCGACTCTATTAAGTTATTCAGTGATTCCTTTTAGTTATCATCTTGTTTTAGCGGATCTAAATATCGGTATTTTTTTATGGATTGCCATTTCAAGCACAGCTCCCCTTGGACTTCTTATGTCGGGATATGGATCAAATAATAAATATTCCTTTTTAGGTGGTCTACGAGCTGCCGCTCAATCCATTAGTTATGAAATACCATTGACTCTTTGTGTATTATCCATATCTCTACGTGCGATTCGTTAAAAAACCTTTGCTATCCCCCCCTTTAATTTATTTATTTTTTTTTTTCTTTTTTTTTTAGGAAATAAAGAAGAGAAATCATTTGAAGGAATATCCTCTCATTTTATATTCATCATTTAAATTGATGAACTAAATTTGATAGCTATATGAGTGAAAGAAAACAGCTTTGAAATTTGCAGTAAAAAAATCGAGACTCATTTCTGATGTACAAGAATAATACAAAAATAAACATAAGAAAATGAGACCATTTGCCCCAAGATTGGTTCATTAGTCATCCTGGCTTGAAGCGGGTTCAAAAAGCGGACTCTATTGAGTTTTTACTATTATGTCTAAGTATTACCATAATGAAAACGAACAATTGAAGACAAATGTGTGCGTGGTTAGGAACACCAAGATACACAAAGGATTAGTAATCGAGATTTTGGAAATTATCCAATAGGGTATTTCTTCATAATATAATAAAGAATATTAATTGGGGCTTTCAATTAGTAGAAATGCTAAAGCAGTACTCCCCAAGATTCCGATTCAGAGTATGCTCCTACCGCATGATTAAAGAAATAACTATCAAAAACGAAAGAATCCTTTCTTTTTTTTAGAAAGAAGAATAGAAACGAAAAAGGATTCTTTGTTCTTCTTTTTTTCTTATATCTATTTATATTCGTACAAATCGAATTCATATCATAATTCATGAACTAAACTAATAGAATGTCTAATTCTTTTTCGTAATTGAAAACTAAAAGTTTCAATATATATTGACATTTCTGCAACGAGTATTTTATTGAAGGATAAAAGTTATTTCTAAAGAAAGAAAAAGAAAAATTTTGAAAGGATAAGATTGATTCCGAAGTACTTTTTTAGTATTCTAACAGACGGAATTTCATTGGTCGAATTTGGGAATGTTTCATAGATTTTCACCTTATTTATATTACAAATAGAGAAAAATATGTGGAGATAAATAATATCATCTAGTCCTTATATTTTTTTATGACCTTCGAGGAGCCGTATGAGGTGAAAATCTCATGTACGGTTCTGTAATAGCGATAGTAACAGTGATGTTATCATCGACTATGATTATCTAACAGTTTAAGTACAGTTGATATAGTTGAGGCACAATCCAAATATAGTTTCTGGGGGTGGAATTTGTGGAGACAACCTGTAGGGTTTATCATTTTTTTTATTTCTTCCTTAGCGGAATGTGAGAGATTGCCTTTTGATTTACCAGAAGCAGAAGAAGAGTTAGTAGCAGGTTATCAAACTGAATATTCGGGTATCAAATTTGGTTTATTTTATATTGCTTCCTATCTAAACCTATTAGTTTCTTCCTTATTTGTAACAGTTCTTTACTTAGGCGGTTGGAATATTTCTATTCCATACATATTCGTTCCGGAATTTTTTGAAATAAATAAAATAAGTGAAGTCTTTACAATAACAATAGGTATTTTTATTACATTGGTTAAAACTTATTTGCTCTTATTCATTTCTATCACAACAAGATGGACTTTACCTAGACTAAGAATGGATCAACTATTAAACCTTGGATGGAAATTTCTTTTACCTATTTCTCTTGGTAATCTATTATTAACAACCTCTTTTCAACTCCTTTCACTCTAAAAGCAAGATTTTTCTATATTCATGACTTGTCTCAAACAAGATAAAGAAACAAACATAAAATTATTCATAAAAATTCACGATATGCTCCCCATGGTAATTGGGTTCATTAATTATGGTCAACAAACCATACGAGCTGCAAGATACATTGGTCAAAGTTTCATGATTACCTTATCTCACGCAAATCGTTTACCGGTAACTATTCAATATCCTTATGAAAAATTAATCACATCCGAGCGGTTCCGCGGTCGAATCCATTTCGAATTTGATAAATGCATTGCTTGTGAAGTATGTGTTCGCGTATGTCCTATAGATCTACCTGTTGTAGATTGGAAATTGGAAACGGACATTCGAAAAAAACGGTTGTTTAATTACAGTATTGATTTCGGAATCTGTATATTTTGTGGCAACTGCGTTGAGTATTGCCCAACAAATTGTTTATCAATGACTGAAGAATATGAGCTTTCCACTTATAATCGTCACGAATTGAATTATAATCAAATTGCTTTAGGTCGTTTACCAATGTCAACAATTGAAGATTATACAATTCGAACTATTTTTAATTCACCTGAAAAAAATTGATAAATTGCCTTTGATTAATGGATTAATGATTAAAGATTCATTAAATAAAGCTTAATTAAAGAAAGAACAATTTTGAATTATTACATTAAAAATTAGGATTTCGATTTCTATATTTAGAATTTCTATATTTCTATCTATCTATATATACTTAATATATATATATATAGATAGATAGATATTTTTTATCTAAACTTAAAGATTTATAAGTATAGAATGAGATTTCTTTCATTTTGTTTGGTCAATAACTACAAAAACCACAAACCCTAATTATTACTATTGATTTGATGATTGGTTGGTAAGAATTCCATCATTGTTTCATTTTGATTTAAAATATATTAATAGAGTTATATTATAATAATAGAGTTAGGATTCTATCCATAATTATTTTAAAATCAAAATTCGAGTCTTTACCTGTTCAAGAAAGAGAGAGCGCGATTAGTCCAATAGCTGTATCTATAGTAAATTCCACTCCTTAGGGTGGAATTCAATTAGAAATCTATTAGCATTTTAAATAGTCTTTTTTCCTGGTCAGAGTCAATAAGGTCATGAAAAAACAATTAACGTTTTTTATCTTGTATTTTACGCACAATGGATTTATCTGGACCAATACATGATTTTCTTTTAGTCTTTCTGGGATTAGGTCTGATATTCGGAGGTCTAGCAGTAGTATTGCTTACTAATCCAATTTATTCTGCCTTTTCTTTGGGATTCGTTCTTGTTTGTATATCCTTATTTTATATTTTATCAAATTCTCATTTTGTAGCTGCTGCGCAGCTCCTTATTTATGTAGGAGCTATAAATGTTTTAATTCTATTTAGTGTGATGTTCATGAATGGTCCAGAGTATTCAAAAGGTTTTAATCTTTGGGCTGTTGGAAATGGGGTCACCTCTCTAGTTTCTATAAGTATTTTTGTTTTATTAATTACTTTTATTTCAGATACGACCTGGTACGGGATTATTTGGACTACAAGAGCAAACCAGATTCTCGAACAAGATTTAATAAATACTGGCCAACAAATTGGAATTCATTTATCAACAGATTTTTTTCTTCCGTTTGAATTCATTTCAATAATTCTTTTAGTTGCTTTAATAGGTGCGATTACTGTGGCTCGTGAGCCATAAATCCGTAAAATTAGTAACCACAATACAAATTTCACTCTGTTCTAGATTATCACATATATTTTTCGCCAATTCGATTTGAAGATTATTCATAATAAAACTCCTTTTATTCGACCTATTACTAAATATATGTCTTTTACTAAATATATGTCTTTGCTCTGTACTTGTAATATTCTTAATCCAATCTGTTAATCTTGAATTTTTATTCGTTGTTTATGTTTATATTGAAAAAAATTGAAATTTATAAGGAGTTGGTCTATGATGCTCGAACATGGACTTGTTTTCAGTGCCTATTTATTTTCTATCGGTATCTATGGATTGATTACGAGTCGAAATATGGTTAGAGCCCTTATGTGTCTTGAACTTATACTAAATGCTGTTAATATGAATTTCGTAATATTTTCTGATTTTTTTGATAGTCGCCAATTAAAAGGAAATATTTTTGCACTTTTTGTTATATCTATCGCAGCCGCCGAAGCTGCTATTGGACCGGCTATCGTTTCGTCAATTTTTCGTAATCGAAAATCAATTCGTATTAATCAATCCAATTTGTTGAATAAGTAATATTGATGATATAAAATAGAATGTTCATATTCATTAATTCGAATTTAAATTAGTATCTATGATACATAACGTATCTGATCGTGTTTGTGAAAATAGAAAAAATTAAAGTATCTTGGCTTTATCTTATGAATCGATGTGGAATGAAATATTGAATAGCAAAATTCTGGCAAATCGTTGATTCATCTGGTGTCTAAATATATATAAATTTAGGAATTTACTAGGTCGAAAATTTATGACATTAAAAAAAATTAAAAGATCCAATGTCACACTCAGTAAAAATTTATAATACATGTATAGGGTGCACTCAATGTGTTCGGGCCTGCCCCACGGATGTATTAGAAATGATACCTTGGGACGGATGTAAAGCTAAACAAATAGCTTCCGCCCCAAGAACAGAAGATTGCGTCGGTTGTAAGAGATGTGAATCCGCCTGCCCAACGGATTTCCTGAGTGTACGAGTTTATTTATGGCATGAAACAACTCGAAGCATGGGTCTAGCTTATTGACTCTTTCCATAAAACTAAAAAAAGCCACTTGAACCCATTTGGTTTTTTGTTTACCGACAAAAACCCGTACTTGAAAAACCAATATTGGTTTTTCAAGTACGGGTTTTTGTGGCCCAAGTGTATCTTGTCTTTACCACGAATTCTTTTCCTTGGTCAACAACATTTGTCCTTTTACCAATATCCGCGGGTTGCTTAATTTTCTTTTTCCCTCATAAAGGAAATAAGATAATTAGGTGGTATACAATTTCTATCTGTATATTAGAACTTCTTTTAATGACCTATGCTTTCTCTTATTATTTCCAATTGGACGATCCATTAATTCAATTAGCGGAGGATTATAAGTGGATCGATTTCTTGGATTTTGATTGGCGATTGGGGATAGATGGACTCTCGCTAGGACCCATTTTATTGACAGGATTTATCACGACTTTAGCTACTTTAGCGGCTCGGCCAGTTACTCGAGATTCCAGATTATTTTATTTTCTGATGTTAGCGATGTATAGTGGCCAAATAGGATTATTTGCTTCTCAAGATCTTTTACTTTTTTTCATTATGTGGGAGTTAGAATTAATTCCCGTTTATCTACTTCTATCCATGTGGGGAGGAAAGAAACGTTTGTATTCAGCTACAAAATTTATTTTGTATACCGCGGGCAGTTCTATTTTTTTATTAATGGCAGCTTTGGGTCTCGCTTTATATGCGTTCAATGAACCAACATTCAATTTTGAAAAATCAGCCAATCAATCATATCCTGTAAGCCTAGAAATACTATTCTATATTGGGTTTCTTGTTGCTTTTGCTGTCAAATCACCGATTATACCTTTCCATACATGGTTACCAGACACCCACGGAGAAGCACATTATAGTACTTGTATGCTCTTAGCTGGAATCTTATTAAAAATGGGGGCATATGGATTGATTCGAATCAATATGGAATTATTACCCCACGCCCATTCTTTATTTTCTCCCTGGTTGGTAATAGTAGGCGCAATACAAATAATCTATGCAGCTTTAACATCTTCGGGTCAACGCAATTTAAAAAAGAGAATAGCCTATTCTTCTGTATCTCATATGGGTTTCATAATTATAGGGATTTGCTCTATAAGTGATATGGGACTCAATGGCGCTGTTTTACAAATAATATCACATGGATTTATTGGTGCTGCACTTTTTTTCTTGGCGGGGACGAGTTATGATAGAATACATCTTGTTTATCTTGACGAAATGGGCGGAATGGCTACCCTAATGCCAAAAATATTCACGATGTTCAGTGTCTTATCATTAGCCTCCCTTGCATTACCGGGCATGAGTGGTTTTGTTGCGGAATTAATAGTCTTTCTTGGAATAATTACCGGTCAAAAATATCTTTTAATGTCAAAAATTCTAATTACTTTTGTAATGGCAGTTGGAATGATATTGACTCCTATTTATTTATTATCCATGTTACGCCAAATGTTCTATGGATACAAGCTGTTTGATGCTGCAAACTCGTATTTTTTTGATTCTGGGCCCCGGGAATTTTTTGTTTCGATATGTCTACTTTTACCAGTAATAGGTATTGGACTTTTTCCGGATTTCGTTTTCTCATTAGCAGTTGAGAAGGTTAGTGCTATTCTATCTAATTATTTTAATAGGTAGTTATTCGAAATACAAAAAAAAATCAATCAAAAAAAACCTATTCTTTCATTAAAACAAAAAAAGAAGAATTACAACCAAATATCTTTGGCATTTGTGAGAACCTTTTGAATCACTATATTACTTGATTCAAAAAGTTCTCAGCCACTTAACTGAGGTTTCTTATATATCTATAATTATTATAGAATATAATAAGAATATATTTCTTATATTCTAATTATAGGCTGGGTTGGGTTGTCCTATGGTTTTATTCGTCAATACTTTTTTTTTTCAATTCAATTTAATGTAAATGAACCATAACTATGTAGTCCTATTCCCAATAAATTAACCCCAAAATAGCATACCCAGATTATAAGAAAGCCTATAGAAGCAACAATTGCAGAACTGAAACCTTGAAAATTTTTATTGGTTCGAGTATGCAAATAAATTGCAAATATGACCCAAGTAATAAATGCCCAAGTTTCCTTTGGGTCCCAATTCCAATAGGACCCCCATGTTTCATTAGCCCAGACTGCTCCTGAAAGGATACCTATGGTTAAAAAGATAAACCCTATACTAATAATACGATAACTCCAATTATCCAATTGTTGAATCAACTGAAATCCGTAATAATTCCTATCCTTATTCCTATTTGTCTTTAAAGACAAAGAAGAAAGAGTTCGTGACAAATCGTTCCTTTGCCTCATGTAACAGATGGAAAGGATCTTGGCGAAGGAAAAATCTTTTAAGAAATTTATGCTTTTTTTAACAGTTCTTATGACGACTTTTCGAAATCGAATTACTAGAAGTGCTACTGATAATAATGATCCACATAAAAGAGCTGCATAGCCCAATATCATCATACTTACGTGCATCATTAACCACTGGGATTGCAGAGCGGGTACTAAGATTTCGGATTGATGCATATCAGTTAAAAAACCCGAAGTAGCAAAGCTTTGGGTACAAAAAGTACTAGGCGCGGTTATTACGCTTAATAAATTTTGATGCTTTTTAAAATAAGGAACCATATGAATAATGGAGAAACCCCAAGAAAGGAATATTAATGATTCATATAAATTACTTATTGGTAAATGTTTCAAATAAATCCAACGAGTAATTAATAATCCTGTTATACAGCAAAAAGTAATTAGCATACCCTTTTCTGACGAATCAGATAGTTCGGTAAATTCAGCGACTAATAAACTTAGCAAATTAATTAAAATTACAATTGAAATCACCGAAAACGATATATGAGTCAATACATGCTCAAAACTTAACATAATCATAAAAGACAAAAAAAAACGTAATAAAGTTACTTTAATTATGCATAAGGCATATTTAAATTGGGAATTCAATTCATTATACGATTTTTTGTATCCTTTTGAAAACAAAAAGACGTTATGCCGCTACTCGGACTCGAACCGAGATGCTCTAGCACTGCTTCCTAAGAGCAGCGTGTCTACCGATTTCACCATAGCGGCTTGCTCAACATTATAATAACCTATTTTGATTCAATCATCAAACTTAAAGGGCTCAATTTAATAGAATATTTTTTAGGTCAATCAAATTAATGAAAAAACAATTGGAATTTGAAATTCCAATTTTAGTGATCCATTCTAAGGATTTCTGGAAATCTTTTTTTGTATTACTCGTTAGAATTTCATTCTGTAGCGAACTTTTATTAGGATTTAGTAAACCAATTAGATATGGATCTCCGGGTATATTATATAATAAAAAATAAAAAAAGAGTTGTTAGTTCTGTCCAAAAAGATTGACCAATTCAATATATATATTTTGATACAATGTTGGGCCCAAACATATGATCATGATCAAAACGAGATTTTTAAAAATTTATACAGTTTGATCTATCTAAAAGTGAAAGGCGCTTTTTTTTTCTTAATTGAGTTGAAAGCAAAAAAAGGTTGATTCTATTTTCTATAGTTATTTCAAATAATAATTGTTAACAAAGCTCTAAAATAAGCTTGAAACTTATTCAAATTCTTGATTCATTTTTTTTACTAAAGACCTTAGATTTGCCCTTTTCTATTCAATTTTCCATTCAAAGTTTACAAATAAAAATCAAACACGTCTTAATCTTTTGATTTTGTCTCTTTATTTATTATTGTTATGCTTTTTTATGATTCTGACAAGTGGGTCGATGGGGAAAATCGGAATCCCCATCCCCAAAATGATAAACGAAATTCTACTTTTTCTCATATCAAGTCGAGTTGAATTAGCCCAGGTTTTTCTTTTTTATTTGTCGCACAAAAAAACTTTTCGAATTACCAGTAGAAAGGGATTTTGCTAAGGAAAAAGCTTTCAACGCTGCCCAAGATCCTTTTCTTTTCCAAATATTTTTTCGAATACGCTTTTTTGCTATAGAAGTGCGCTTTTTTGGAACTGCCATTAAAAAAAAAAAAAAGAAAGTAATTAATATTCTATATGGATGTGAAAGACATCTATTGTTAAAAAAAACGCATTCTTTATTATATCGATTATATCGATCTTTTTAGTTAGTCTTTATATGATATTCTCTTCATCTTCATAAAAAAGCGCGTCCATTTATTTCTTATTTTTCTCTTTCGATTTATATCCTTTTTCATCATACTACATTAATTAAGAATTATTTCTTTATTGAATTGAGTATTGAGTAAGGAGCTGATAAAAACAATCTTTTTTTTATCATTCCGAGTCAAATTCAAATAAAAATCGAGTACTATTTTTGATAAAATTCTGAACTCTTTCTATGTGTATCTATATGTATAAAAATCCTTATTAATTATTGTAATTTATAATAATAAATGCAAATTTAATTTTAGAATTTCATTTTAGAATTAGGTATCCTTTTCTATTTTCACTAGTATCCTTGTGATATCATTTAACCAATTTCAACTTCTTAATTTGAATATATGAAGTATTTGGAAAAAGATTAAGAATAATTTTCAATAATGAGATTTTTTTATGGAACATACATATCAATATTCATGGATTATACCTTTCGTTACACTTCCAGTCCCTATGTTAATAGGAATGGGACTCCTACTTTTCCCGGCGTCAACAAAAAAACTTCGTCGTATGTGGGCTTTTTCAAGTATTTTTTTGTTAAGTACAGTTTTCATTTTTTCGACCAATCTGTCTATTCAGCAAATAAATAGCAGTTCTGTCTATCAATATATATGGTCGTGGACCATTAACAATGATTTTTCTTTAGAGTTTGGATATTTGATCGACTCACTTACTTCTATTTTGTTAATATTAATTACTACGGTTGGAATTTTTGTCCTTATTTATAGTGATAGTTATATGTCTTATGATCAAGGCTATTTAAGATTTTTTGCTTATATGAGCTTTTTCAATACTTCAATGTTGGGATTAGTTACTAGTTCGAATTTAATACAAATCTATATTTTTTGGGAATTAGTTGGAATGTGTTCGTATCTATTAATAGGGTTTTGGTTCACACGACCGATTGCGTCCAATGCTTGTCAAAAGGCATTTGTAACTAATCGTGTAGGCGATTTTGGTTTATTATTAGGAATTTTAGGTCTTTATTGGATAACGGACAGTTTCGAATTTCAGGATTTGTTTGAAATATTCAATAACTTAATTTCGAATAATGACAATGAACTTTTCTTTTTTACTTTGTGCGCCTTCCTATTATTTTCCGGTGCAATTGCTAAATCTGCGCAATTCCCCCTTCATGTATGGTTACCAGATGCCATGGAAGGACCCACCCCTATTTCCGCTCTGATACACGCGGCTACTATGGTAGCCGCGGGAATTTTTCTTGTAGCTCGACTTCTTCCTCTTTTCGTAGTCATACCTTATATAATGAATCTAATAACTTTGATAGGGATAATAACAGTACTTTTAGGAGCTACTTTAGCTCTTGCTCACAAAGATATTAAAAGAAGTTTAGCCTATTCGACAATGTCTCAATTGGGTTATATGATGTTAGCTTTAGGTATGGGGTCTTATCGAGCCGCTTTATTTCATTTGATTACTCATGCATATTCGAAAGCCTTGTTGTTTTTAGGATCTGGATCCATTATTCATTCAATGGAAGCTATTGTTGGCTATTCCCCAGATAAGAGCCAGAATATGATTCTTATGGGGGGTTTAACAAAACGTGTTCCAATTACAAAAAACGCTTTTTTATTAGGAACTCTTTCTCTTTGTGGTATTCCACCCCTCGCCTGTTTTTGGTCTAAAGATGAAATTCTTAATGATAGTTGGTTGTATTCACCTATTTTCGGAATAATAGCTTGTTCGACGGCGGGATTAACAGCCTTTTATATGTTTCGGGTTTATTTACTTACTTTTGGGGGGCATTTCAATGTTCATTTTACAAATTACAGCGGTAAAAAAAGCAGTGCGCTCTATTCACTATCTCTATGGGGTAAAGGAGAATCAAAAATGTTAAAAAAAAAAATGGGTTTATTAGCTTTATTAACAATCAATAATAATGAACGGGCTTCTTTTTTTTGCAAGAAAAGATATCAAATTGACGGTACTATAAAAAAGATGACGCGCCCTTTTGTTATTAATCATTTTGGAACTAAAAGCATTTTTTCCTATCCGCAAGAATCTGATAATACTATGTTATTTCCAATGTTAGTTTTGGGACTATTTACTTTCTTTATTGGAGCAATAGGAATTCCTTTTAATCAATTTAATCAAGAAGGGGTGGATTTAGATATATTATCTAAACTGTTAAGTCCATCTTTAAACCTTTTGCATCAGAATGAAAATAATTCTGCGGATTTTTATGAATTTATAACAAAGGCCGCTTTTTCGATCAGTATAGCTTTTTTTGGAATATTTATAGCCTCCTCTTTATATAAGCCGGTTTATTCATCCTTACAGAATTTGAAGTTCTTCAATTTGTTCGTCAAAAAGGGTCCTAAAAGAATTTTTTGGGATAAACCAATAAACATGATATATGATTGGTCTTATAATCGTGCTTACATAGATACTTTTTATGCACGATTTTTAACTAAAGGTATAAGACAATTAGTAGAATTTACTCTGTTTTTTGATAGACGAGTAATTGATGGAATTATCAATGGGATCGGTGTTATGAGTTTCTTTATAGCAGAAGGTATCAAATATGTAGGAGGCGGACGGATCTCTTCTTATCTCTTAGTTTTTTTATTTTCTATATTAATATTAATTTTTATTAATTTACTATTTTATTAATTTTAACTCTCTTCTAATATTCTTTTTTTTCTATTAAATATTAAAATAAAATATATATTTTATTTCATATGATATGAATTATCATGTTTATCTTGAATTATACTTTAATTTCCTTTTCTATTAATTCTATATTTTCGAGAATTCGAATTCTATATTAATTATTAATATATTTAATATTTTTTATTAAAAAGTTTCGTTTAGGTTGGTTTTAGGTTGGTTAATAGGTGAATTTTTTACCATAAAATGAAATCCTCCTCCTACCGCCCATTTTAAAAATAGTTTTATTGATCAGGAATAATAACAAAAAATGGAATAAGAATAATAAATAAGAATGTCAATTCATTTTTCTTTTTATACACAAAAATCTTCAATTCGTTAGCAATTCCGAATTTTGTCAAATAGAATTTCTTATTAATTAATACAATTATTTTTTTCTTTTTTTTTAGTTGGCTAGAAATAAAAAAGGATAGTATATCTCTTCACTTACAAAAGAGAAAATTTTGTATCTCAAAGTAAATTCCATGGCTTCCTTTCTAGATAGAATTGCTAGGCAATCGAATTCCAGGTATCAGAATAGAATATAGAATGGAAAACAAGGAATGTGTCTATATCCTTGTTTTCCTATATTAGATCAGATATGCTATAGAATATATATATATGACAAACGTACCTTTATTTCATTTTCAATTGTGGATAGATACGTATCCTTAACATACTGAACCGACTGGAATTATTTGTATTAAACCAAAAGCGGTTCATACAAGCTAAATCTTCGAATCGAAAATTGGGCCAAAGAAAAAGTTTGAATTGAAGTAGTTTCTTTTTCTCTCTATCAAAATATTTACTTTTTTCTATAATGTCATATTTACTTTTTTCTATAATGTCAAAGCGGCTGCAGTTTTTTCTATTATTACTTTTGAAAAGTTCTGTATTCATATGAATATCATTTTCTTTTTTTGAATTGAAAGAGAGTAGAATTCTCAACTCTCTACGACTTCTAGTGGATAAAAGATTTTCAGGAACAAGAAAATCTTTTTTCTTTCTAAATCCAATTAGACTTTTAAGTCTTTCAATAGATTTGAAAAAATTCTCTTTATTAATATAGCTTTTTTCTCCGCATCCTTGATTAATTTGTTGTTTGGTCTTATGAACCAATAAAATAGCTATGGTTTGATACATAAGAAATTTTCCATTAAGCTTCGTCTTGTTTTTTTTCGGTACATGCGGAATCTCAACAACCAATCTTCCTCTAGAGATCCATTTTAGATCTCCCCTAGTCCTATCCTTAAGCCGAGCATTTTTCTTTTGACTCCGAAAAGCAAAAATGTCCACATTAAATTCTCTTCGTCGAATCAAGGATTTAATCCATAGATTTTTCTTTGTTTTGTCCTTTTGAAAGAAGGCCTTGTCTTTTAGCAGGTAAGTATATGTTTGGATATTCGACGAAATGCTTTCGTCTACATCCTTAGCATCTATGGTCGCTCTGAATGGCTGGTGAGCTCGCCGTTTGAGTGGACTCAAAAGAAAATTCCGCCAACCGGTGTTTTCTGTTCTACTGGTGTTTCCTGTTCTACTGGTGTTTTTTGTTCTCCTTCTCCTGGTGCTTTGTGGTGTACTGATGATTATTCTGCTCCTGGTTTGTGGTCTCCTGATGATTATTCTTCTCTTGGCGTTTTTTATTTTTGGTCTACTGGTGATTACGCTTCTACTGGTGATTAGTCTTCTACTGGTGTTTCTTGTTCTCCTGGTGGTTCTCTTTGGTATTCTGAGAATTGATTGCAGATTCACTGGGTTCTGAAATCGAGTTTCTTTATAATTGAAAAGAAGTAATTGGGTTGGTATTACCCACGGTCTTCTCTTATATGCGTTGTAAAGTTTGTCGAATTTTGAAAAAAAGAACCCCAATTCCAAATTTGATACGAGACAGTATACTATTTCGTCATTCATTCCCATCCAATCTAACTCAGGTGGGTGTCTTTTTACAAATTCTTGACCTCTTTTGACAAGCATAGGATACAAAATATCTTTGTCACAAAAACGATCTCGGTCACCGTCTTTCTCAATTATTTGATATTTATTCCCCTTACTCTCCGTTTCAGTATTTTCTTTGTTTTTTTCAATATTAATCCAGAATTCCATTTTTTCTTTGTTTGTAAGACAAAAATGGAAAATTCTCCAATCCAAATATTTTCTCTTCGGGCTTTTCTCCATATCGAAAAGAGCCTCTGATTCTAGATAATCGGCAACAAAAGACTTCTGTGATACTAGATATTTGGCAGGATTCTCTGCTTCTAGAAAACCTGGAACGCACTCCGATTCGGGAATCCCCTCTAATTCTAGAAAAAATGGAAAGTCCTCTGTTTCTAGAGAATCGGCAATCCCCTCTGATTGTAGAGAATTTTTGAAATTTTCTAGAGAATTCGGGAAATTAGAGTTAGGTATACTTAGCGAAGGTGTACCTCTTAAGATATGAAAGAATTCCCTTTTCATTTTATCGGTTTTGTAATTAAAACAAATTTTTTTCTTATCGCCGCTATAGCTATAATTAATGGATTTATGTGATAAAAGATTATATCTGTTGTGTTTTTTAGAATTATCTTTTACTTTGAGTAATAAATCCAATTCAGAGAAATTCGATTTGTTTAAATCTTTATTTTTAACTGTATCTTTATTTTTAACTGTGCGCTGTATATTTTGCTGGGACCCCATCATCAGTATTGACAAAAATATCTACACGTCTTTTTATTCGTACAAAATTTAAATCTGGAGGATTCGCTACGTCGATTTCTTGCACCCTGTTCACCAGTGCGAGTGCGTTAGTACAGCGTTCAATTATTTTCTTTCGCCAATGTAGTACTGCATTAGACAATAAAGAGTTTAAAATTAGTATTCGATCGTCTTCCTGTAAATCGATTTTTTCTTCCTTGCGAGCTGGAAATAAAGAGAGCCCTTTAAAAATGAAATTTGATAGTGATTTTCCAGCAAATTCATTAATTAAGTTCAAAACAAATTCATTAACTAAGTTCAAAAAATAAGCAATTTTTATTGAGAATGATTTTCTATTAAATGTATCTATTTTTGGTTCAAATTCTTGATAATTAGTAGTAAATGAGAATGATTTTCTATTAAATGTATCTATTTTTGGTTCAAATTCTTGATAATTAGTAGTCAAAAGGATAAGATACATTTTATTTGCCATCCCTCCGAAATTCTCATTTTCTATTTCTTCTAGAGGAAGTCCTACTTTATTTTGAAGAAAGGGTGCATATTGAAAGTGGACTTTTCCCCGAGAGTGCCCGCACAATACAGGATCCAATAGTTTAGGTAAATACTCTTTTTTCCTTTTATGCCTACATAACCTAGTTCTTTTCTCAAGTATATTCCGAATAGGAAATCCTTTATCTAGATTTTTGACTCTATTTAAAAACTCATTACTTAGGGTTTTCTTTCTTTGTTCATTGTTAGAATTCCAAGGATTATACAATTCCGTAGAGGTGAGTTTTTCTGTTGTCAATAAAGAGATTTTTCTTTGTATCTTTTCCAAAAAAGTTGACAAAACAGATGGATACGTAAAAGATATTCTTTCCTTTCCATCACTTCGACATGTATGAAAAAAATATTCTGACATCCTATTTTGTATAGGATCTCTCAAGTTAGCTGTGAATCGATCTTTTCTTAAGTGAGCTGTCACTCGATCTGTTTTTATAGCTTGAAATGGGCGATTCCAGTGTTGAAAATCGAAAAGAAGAATTGCAAGACGTTCGTCGAAGAGCGGGTCTTCTTTTATTTCGAATTTCCAATTTTCTTGATTCCCATCTAGATCAAAAGTTTCATAAACGGGTCTCTTTTTCCCTTTAACGTGAAAATGGAATTGATTCTTTATCATTTTCTTTGCATTCACTATAATCGTTTCTTCGTCCCCTTCCTCCAGTTCTGACTTAATCACATGAGAAAGATCCTCTTCTTCATCCTCCTCTGGCTCTGGCTCGTCTAAGCATAAGATCTCGCTCTGTTTATTAGAAAATTTGGGTAAGGGTTTTCTGCCTCCAAAATAGTGGACGAAGATAAGAAATAAGAGAATAGTAAAGATTCGATCCATATAAGTTCTCAATTCTGCCCAAAGGTACGTATTAGACATAGATCGAACGAACAGAGTCCGTTTAAGACGAAGAGGATTATTTTCCTGTAGCCAGACTAATATAAATGAAACCCATTTGATGAATAAAATGTAACCAATTAACCAAGCAACAAAACAACTTGTTACAAATAAAATCTTGTTGTTCCGTCGAAACATATAAATATTGGCTAATCTGAATGCCATCGAACTAGGTAAACAAAAATGATTTAATAATGGAGCCATGAAATTATTGAGGAATATACATTG